TTTAATATAAAAAACCCGCACTGGTTTTTTATTGACTCGTAAGTATCTATTTTATTTCCACGTCCTCTGTGGCGTTTGAATTCGCCTCTCGGCAAAAAAAGTCAAAAACCCGGTGTAAAAATAACTGTGGAAAGATTTTATAATGAGTTTCTGTTACGGCGTTTAAATTTTATATTATTGTGAGATTTCGGGCAAAGCCTTGTGATTTTTGGGTAAAATTATCGTGTAAAAGTGGTAAATGTTCCTATGTGAAATTTTGGGGGAAAAAGTGTGAATTATAGTTTTACTGCATATCGGATATTTTTTTTTTTAAAAAATGTGGTGTAAAAAATATGCTTTGAGCGAGATTCTTTAAAAAAAAAACAATTGAAAAGTTGGGAGTGAGGAAAAATATGTCTAACAAGCATGAAGGAATGTATCTCATTAGGGAAAAGTGCCAGACCAAGGGTATAGCTCCACCTGGACTAAGGGCCTACCCCGCTTCGGGGTGACGGTAACGAGCATATATGGGTGTCAGGTGAAAGGTAGAGATAAAAAGACCAACCAGGGGTGGAACTGGCATAGCTGATAAGAACATGCGGCAAAATGTACCAGGATAGAGGGTGCGACCAAAGGCCTCTTAAAAAGCTAGGAGGGAGGGATGGTTCCGGGCCATTGAGATGACCTTGAGAGTGTAACCAGCGGCCTTGGAAAGTACATTCCGGGAGGAGTTACAATATATGGACGTGAAAAGCAGGACTGTATGCCATGATGAAAGGATAGAGGGTTTCACGGGCTTGGCTAGATCACGGGACACCACTTGGAGCGGGATAGTCATGGTTACTAATAATAAGTATCCCTGAACCATGGAACGGTAGGGTAATGGGGTGGCAAATTCGATGATCGGAACCAGTTTTACATATAAATAATTATAGTATAATTCCCGTTTATTAGGCGTGAGGCAAATCATTAATGTACTATATACATAATGAAATAAAGATTAAATATGAAGGTAGGACATAGGCCGGAATTTCCATATTAAAATTATGGGGGGGGTAGGGGGGGGTCCTAGGAGAGCTTATTTTTGCTACAAAGAGTAGTTTAATATAAAATACTGGTTTTGGGGGCCAGAGATGGGAATTCTCTCTTTGATGTTTGGGGGACTAGGCCCATCTTTGGTTTACAAGAACAATGCTTTGGTTTAAGCTACCCAAACAAATATTGGTTGATGATAGGTTGTTTTCGATTCAACCTAGTATTGGTTGTGAGATAAAAAATAGGAAGTATAGGAGTGAGGCTGTTTGGCCAATTGCGGTGAATGGGGGTTCTACTGGTTTGGTTGCTGTTCATGTAATTATGATGAATGTGGCAATTAAGGATCAAAATATGAGCTGGGATAGGGGGCGGAATGTTGATGATCGGACTGTGGAAGTGTGGGAAAATGGTGATGTTATTAGGATAAGGATGGACAGTGTAAGTGCTACGGCCCCCCCTAGTTTGTTAGGAATAGATCGAAGGATGCCGTAGGCGAATAGGAAGTATCACTCTGGCTTGATGTGTTGTGGGGTTACTATTGGGTTGGCTTTAGAGAAGTTTTCTGGGTCATTGAAAAGATCTGGTGAGAAGCATATGATTAGGAAAATTGAGGTTATTATAATGGTTAGTACTAGTATGTCTTTGTGTGTGTGGTATGGGTGGAGTGGGATTTTGTCAATGTCAGAGTTGGTGCCGAGTGGGTTGCTAGAGCCTTCGGTGTGAAGAAGGATGACATGGATTGAGGAAAGTGAGGTAAGGATAAATGGGAGGATAAAATGAAGGGCAAAGAATCGGGTTAGGGTGGGGTCGTTGATTGAGAAGCCGCCCCATAATCAAGTTGTGAGTGTGTTCCCTAGGTATGGGATTGCGGTAAGTAGATTAGTAATTACTGTTGCGGCTCAGAATGATATTTGTCCTCATGGTAGTACATAGCCAAAGAAGGCTGTTGCTATTAGGGTGATTAATAGGGTGATTCCTGATAATCAGACTTCTTTATTTAGGTAAGAACCATAATAGAGACCCCGTGCGATGTGGATGTAGATACAAATGAAGAATATGGATGCGCCGATTGCGTGCAGGTTTTGTATGATTCAGCCGTGTGGGACGTCTCGTGTAATGTGGACTACTGATGAGAATGCCAGGTTAATGTTAGCTGTGTAGTGGATGGCTAGGAAGAAGCCCGTTGTGATTTGTAGGGCTAGGCAGGTAAGAAGTATGGAGCCGAAGTTTCATCATGTTGAAATGTTTGAACCTACTGGCAGTAGGTTGAATAGGAGAAGTGTGTGTTGGTGGGACATTTTTGTAGTTGATTTACAACGGTGGTTTTTCAGATCGCAGGTCTCAGTAGAGCAAGAATTATGATTATGATAAATCATTTTTTAAGTTTTGTTATGGTGTTCATGGTATTTGGCGTGTTGGTTTTGGGTTGAGTCACTTTGCCGTATTATGGGGTGGTTTCTTTAATAGGGGTTTCTTTTTTTTGTTGTATTTTTTTGGTTGCTATTGGTCGTACTTTTGCTGCTTTGGTAATATATATTGTGTATTTGGGGGGTTTAGTGGTTGTATTTGGTTATTGTGTCAGTGTGGAGAAGGGGGAAAAGGTTTATGAGGTTGTAGGGTTTAAGTATTTTGTTGTGCTGATAGCTGTTGTGCTGATTGTCTTTGTGTGTGGTTTGTGTGTCGAGTGGGTTAGTGGCATGTTGGTTTATTTTGGCTTGGAGGATATGGTTTGTCTTGAGGTTAATGGTAGTGCGGTTTTTTATTGTGCTGGTGGTGTTGGTTTAGTGGTTTGTTCTTGGGGTTTATTGCTGGTGTTGTTTTCTGTTTTGGTGATTTTAGGGTGGTCTCGGGTCGGGGGTGTTCGACCTTTTAGATCAAAATAATAATTAAGAGGAAAAGTGTTAGAGTGAAGGTAGTTATATAGTTTTTGATTATATTTTTTTGTTGTGATGAAAGGTTAATTATGGGGATGATTGTGTTAGATAGGCCGGTTGGGCCTCAGTTTTCCAATGTTCAGAGATCTATTAGTTCCATGGAGGTTTGTTGGCTTATTTTTAGTGTGAGTATTGTTAAGGATCGATGTGGGATGTTAAAGAAGGCTAGTTGGTTTAGAAAGAGGCTTAGTTTTTTTATTTTTTTGGGTGATGTATGGTATGTGATGTGAAGTAGGTCTTTTGATAGTGTAGCGCCCACTAGGGTGGCAGCTAGTGCTGCTATTTTAATAATTTTTGGTATGGTGATTATTGTTGTGGTTTGTAGGGTGGTGAGTTTTGTTAGGGAGCCTGCTAGGATTGATATTAGTGTAAGTCGTGAAAGGGGGTAAAAGGTGCATTTTGTTTCTTTGTGGGTGTTGTGGTTGTTCCGGGGGTGTCCAGTTATGGTTAGGAGGATGATTTGTATGCTGTATGAGGCGGACAGGGCTGTTGCGATTAGTGTAATTATTAGTGCTCAGGAGTTGATGTGTGAGTTTGTTATGGTTTCGATGATGGTGTCTTTTGAGTAGAAGCCTGATAGGAATGGGAATCCTATTAGTGATAGGCTGGCAATGGTTATAAATGATGATGTTATTGGTATGGTTTTTAGCAGGCCCCCCATAATTCGAATGTCTTGTGTATTTCCTAGGTTATGAATGAGGGATCCAGAGCAGAGGAATAGTAGGGCTTTGAAGAAGGAGTGGATGGATATGTGTAAGAAGGCTAGTATCGGTTGGTTTAGGCCAATTATTGTTATTATTAACCCTAATTGGCTTGTAGTTGAGAGTGCGATGATTTTTTTGATGTCTAAGTGGGTGGTTGCCGCAGTGGCGGCAAACACTGTTGTTGTTGCTCCCAGGATTAAACAGAGGGTTGTTACGGTTGTGCTATTATGTAGGATTGGGTGAAGTCGGATTAGTAGAAACACCCCTGCTACTACTATAGTACTAGAGTGAAGGAGGGCTGATACTGGTGTTGGACCTTCTATGGCTGCTGGTAGTCATGGGTGGAGGCCCAGTTGTGCAGATTTGCCTGTGGCTGCTGCTAGTAGGCCTATTATTGGAATAAGGTTTGTTGTTTCATATAGGGTTAGAAGTTCTTGAATGTTAAGTGATGATGTTGATATTAGTCAGGCGGTTGTTATAATAAGTCCGATGTCTCCAATTCGGTTGTAGATAATGGCTTGTAGGGCTGCTGTGTTGGCATCTGGTCGTCCGGATCATCAACCGATTAGTAGGAATGATATAATGCCTACACCTTCTCAGCCAATAAATAGTTGGTATATGTTGTTGGCTGTGATAATGGTCAGTATTGTAATTAGGAAGATTGTGAGGTATTTGATAAATTTGTTAATGTTTGGGTCGGAAGATATGTATCAGATAGAAAATTCTATGATGGACCATGTGATGAATAGGGCGATTGGGGTAAATATAATTGATAAGGTGTCTATGTACATAGTGACGGGGATGTTTTCTGTTGTGGTTCGGATAAGGGGGGTGAAGGACATTGTTAGTTCTGAGTTGTTGTATATTAGGTGGTTAAGCGGGATTAGGCTAACTAAGAATAGTAATATGAGTTTGTTTTTGGTGTTAGTTGGGAAATGAGGGGACGGTTGTTGAACTACTGATATAGTTAGTGAAAGTATGATAGTGAGGATTATTGTTGGGATGATGAGGTTCACTTCTACCACTTGGATTTGCACCAAGGATTTTGGTGCCTAAGACCAGAGGAATACTGTTATCCTTTAGTAGAGGGGGCCGGCGGTTAAGTCGGGTTAAAGATTTAGCAGGTCTATGTGTCTCCCTCGGTGTGTGAGGAGAATATCCTATTGTCAGGGTCACAGCTTGATATTTTTTTTAAATTACGCACACTAGAACACTAGCTCTGGTTTTAGGGAGACTAGGATTAGTGGGATAATGTGTAAGGTCATAAGTAGGTGTTCTCGCGAGTGTGCCGGTTGGACGGGGGTGTTTAGTACAAGTGTCCCTATTTGTGTTGAGAGGAAGATGTGCAGGGAGTATGAGGCTGTAATTAGTATCAGTAGTCCAAATATGATAATGCTTGTTGGACATCAGTTGAAGAGGGATGAGGCAATTAGTAGTTCGCCAGTAAAGTTTAGGGTTGGTGGTGTTGCAATATTTATTAGGTTAGTGAACATTCATCAGGATGTGGTTATTGGTAGGATGTTGTGAAATCCCCGTGTTAGGACCATAATTCGTGTTTTGGTTCGTTCATAGGAGATATTGGCTAGGCAAAATAGTGCTGATGAGGTGAAGCCGTGGGCGATTATAAGGGCTATTGCTCCTGAGATACTTCATTCCGTTTGGATTAGAATTGCAGCGATTACGAGACCTATATGGCTTACTGAAGAATAAGCGATGAGGGATTTTAGGTCTGTCTGTTGGAGGCAGGTGAGATTGGCTAGGGTTGCTCCCCATAGGGCGAGTACAATGAATGGGAGGAACGTATCTGTTTTAGTGGTTGGGAGGATTTGTAGTATTCGGATGGTGCCATACCCCCCTAGTTTTAGTAGCACTGCGGCTAGGACTATGGACCCTGCAATGGGGGCTTCTACGTGGGCTTTGGGAAGTCATAAATGTAGTCCGTAGATTGGTATTTTTGCTAGGAAGGCGGTTAGGCAGGCGATTCATAGGACTAGGTCTGTTGTTTTGTTAGTAGGTTGAATTAGTTGTATAAATAGGGTTGGGGTGTTAAGTTTATTATTTAGGAATACAATTGCTATTAGTAATGGTATTGAGGTGGTTAGTGTGTATAGTATAAAGTATGTGCCGGCGGTCAGTCGTTCAGCTTGTTGTCCTCAGCGTGTAATAAGGATTAGGGTTGGTACTAGGGTGGCTTCGAATATAATGTATATTAGAGTTAAGCTGTGGGCTATAAATGTAAGGGCAATGAATAGTTGTAGGGCGGTTAGTGTCGCTAGGAAGGCTCGTTGTCGTGTTAGGGGTTCGTTGTTTATTGAGTGTTGACTAGCCACTATTGTTAGTGGGAAGAGTCAATAAGATAGGATTAATAAGGGGGATGAGATGTTGTCTAGAAGGAGGTGTATGTTAGATTGTGGCTCTAATAGGGTCAGGCTAAGTATTGCGAGTAAGAATGCATAGGAAGTGCTTGCAGTATGGAGTATTTTGGGTTTGATGAGTAGGATGGTTGGGATGAGTGTTGAAGTCATGAAAATGATTTTTAACATTATAGAAGATTGAGGTTTTTCAGGAAGTCGTTACCGTGGGTTCGTGTCGTTGCGACGACTAGACTTAACCCGACAGCTGCGCCACATACTGAAATAGTAAGGAGAATTGTTGGTATTGGGATTTGCGATATTGTTATTGTGGTGGATGTAAGGATTACTAGTAGTGTGAAGAGAATGAGTATTATTGTTTCTACGCATATTAGGGCCAGTATAAGATGTTTTTGTTGTATAGATAGGCTAGTGATTATAATTATAAATATGATGTAGAGTGTAGGTTTAATCAATTCCATTGTTGTGGCTTATATGGTAAGTTCTTCTGAGTCGAAATCAGATATCTGATAGACTACCTCAACACTCTGTTCACTCTAGTCCACCTTGGAGTCACTCGTATAGTAGGCCTAGCGTTAAGATTAAGAGCAGGATGGTAGTTAGTGTAATTGTTATGCTGGGTGGGTTGGTGTTAGTGCTTCATGGAATGGGGAGGAGTAGTACAATTTCTAGGTCAAAAAGAATGAATAGGATGGCTACTAGGAAAAATTGGAGAGAGATGGGGGTACGGGCGTTTCCTATGGGGTCAAACCCACACTCATATGGTGAGAGTTTATTAATATCTGGTTTTGTTGGTATTAGACTATTGATTGTATAGATGAGGGTGGTTGTGATTAGAGAGATAGTGATGAGGGGGATGATGCTTATTATTTCTTCCCTGGGGGGTCTTAATGCTTGGAGGGCATTTGTACTGCTATACTAAAGAAATAAGACCCCCATCAGTATACGGAGATATATAGGAATAGTCATACGACGTCAACGAAGTGTCAGTACCAGATTGCTGCTTCGTATCCAAAGTGGTGAGTTGTGGTAAAGTGTGATATAATTAGGCGTAGTAGGCAGATAATCAGAAAGGATGTTCCGATCATCACGTGTAGTCCATGGAATCCGGTGGTTACAAAGAATAGTGATCCATATACGCTGTCTGCGATTGTAAAGGGGGTTTCTATGTATTCTGATGCTTGTAGGGCTGTGAAGTAGATTCCAAGTCCGATGGTAATTATTAGTGCTCGTGTGGCTTCTTTTTTGTTACCTTTTATTATTGTGTGGTGAGATCATGTAATGGTTGCTCCGGATGAAAGTAGTACTGCTGTGTTTAGAAGTGGCACTTCCATTGGGTTAAGTGGGGTAATTCCTGTTGGTGGTCATTCTGCACCTAGTTCTGGTGTCGGGACTAGGCTAATGTGGTATAGAGTTCAGAAAAACCCCATAAAAAATAGGACTTCTGATGTGATAAATAAGATTATTCCATATCGCATGTTTTTTTGGACTCCGCTCGTGTGGTGCCCTTGGAATGTACTTTCACGAATTACATCTCGTCACCACTGGGCCATGGTTAGTATAAGAATAAATAGTCCTAATTTTAGTACATGTGTAGTATGGGTGTGGAATCATAGTGCTAGGCCTGAGGCTGTGAGTAGGGAGCCGATGGCTCCTGTTAGAGGTCATGGGCTGGGGTCTACTAGGTGGTACTGGTGAAGTTGGTGGGTCATTATGTGTTTTCTTCTAAGTATAGGATAAGTAGTAGTACGAACACATAAGCTTGGATGCAAGCGACTGCTAGTTCTAGTAGTGTTAAGAGTAATAGGATGGTTGTTATGATTATGCTGAGGGCGAAGTGTGAGCTGAAAAGGTTAAGGGTGGCTGAGCTAATTATTGTTATTAATAGGTGGCCGGCTGTGATGTTAGCAGTAAGTCGGACACCAAGGGCGACAGGTCGTATGAGTAAGCTAACAGTTTCGATTATGATTATAAATGGAATAAGTGGGGTAGGCGAGCCTTCTGGTAGCATGTGGGCTAGCGTTGTTGTTGGTTTTTTTAGTATTCCTGTGATTACTGTGGCTAGTCAGAGTGGGAGTGCTAAAGCTATGTTTATTGACAGTTGGGAGGTTGTTGTGTATGTGTATGGAAGAAGTCCTAGTATGTTTGATAAAAGGATTAAAACTAAGAGGCTGGTCAGTAGGTTGGATCATTTTTGTCCTATGGCGGTTAGTTGGTTAGTTATATTGAGTATAATTTTTTTAAAGAATCAGGTTGTAACGGTTGTTATTCGATTTCCAATGAGGTGGCGGTTATGGTTAATTATTATGACCGGGATAAACATTGAAAGAAAGAGGGTTGGAATTGAAAGAAATTCAGGGCTAGCAAACTGTTCAAATATGTTTATGTTCATGGTAGGTTTATAGTTGTACTGGTTTTTAATGAGCTTATTTTTGCTCGGACTGAGATGACCTTGAGAGTGTTTGTTTTTTTAATGATGAGATGTAGTGTGAATCAGGTTCATAGGAATGTAATGAAGATGTAGATTGTATCTAGTTGTGGCATATCACCGAGGAAATGGTTTCCTCTTCAACTTAAAAGGCTGATGCTGTAGAAGCTTCTCGGTGAGTGTTCTATAGTCAGCCACTGTTCGAAGTGGTTTAGGGGGATAGCTTCTATGGCAATTGGTATAAAGCTGTGATTTGCCCCGCAGATTTCAGAGCATTGTCCAAAGAAGACTCCGGTCCGGGATGTGGATAGTGGTAGTTGGTTGAGTCGTCCTGGTACTGCGTCTACTTTGACACCTAGTGATGGGATAGCCCAGGAGTGTAGCACATCTTCTGCAGTTACTACGATTCGGGTTTGTAGTCCTGCTGGTATGACTATGCGTTGGTCTACTTCTAGAAGTCGGGGAGATCCGGCTGTCAAGTCTTTTGTTTGTAATATGTATGAGTCAAAGGAAATTTGGGTTTTGTCTGAGTATTCGTAGTTTCAATATCATTGATGTCCTGTGGCTTTAATAGTTAGATAGGGGTCGAACACTTCTTCTATTAGGTATAAAGATCGAACCGATGGGAGGGCAGTTAGGATTAGGATTATGATGGGGGCTGCTGTTCATGCGGCTTCTAGTTGTTCTACTTCTTCTGTTGGGTCGTTGTGGGTTAGCATTGAGGTGGTTGCTGTAATTGAAAAGATTGTGATTACTAAGGATATGAGGCATGTAAGTAGTAGTACGTGGTCATGTAGGAATACAACCTCCTCTATTGTTGGACCCGCCGCTTCTTGTAGTGATAGTTGTGCTGCATATGGCATTGAGGACCACAGGGGCTGTGATTTGGCCATGACAAAGCCACGTAATATGTTTACTAGGTTCTCGGGAAGAAAGCATATTATGCGGTTGACTTGAAATTAACAGATGGTGGTCTAAATCCGCCTTTTCTCGGGCCATGGTCAGTTTATGTGGGAGATATATTCTCGGATTGGGGCGTAGGTGTTATTAAGTATAAAAGTGGGTTCTGTGTGGGTGTGGTGTGGTGGTGGTGTTCCATAGAATCACTCTACGTGGGTTTTTTTTCCAAGGGGCACACGATGTATTCGTTTTGAGGTGAGCGCTTCTCATACGATAAATAGAGATATTAGGACTGCGATTAGTGAGATAGTTGACCCGATTGATGATACGGTGTTTCATAGGGAGAATGCGTCGGGGAAATCTGAGTATCGGCGTGGTATTCCGGCTAGACCTAGGAAGTGTTGTGGGAAAAACGTTATGTTTACTCCTGTAAATATAACTCAGAATTGGGTCTTTGTTAGGGTTTGGTTAAGTGTGTAGCCGGTGAATAGGGGAAATCAGTGGGTGAGGCCGCCCATAATGGCAAAGACTGCGCCCATGGAGAGTACATAGTGAAAGTGGGCAACTACGTAGTAGGTGTCGTGCAGTACAATGTCTAATGATGAGTTTGCTAAAATAATTCCTGTCATGCCACCTACTGTAAATAAAAAGATGAATCCGAGGGCTCAGTAGATTGGGGTTTGTCATTTAATTTGGCCGCCTGCAAGTGTGGCGAGTCAGCCAAACACTTTAATTCCAGTTGGGATGGCAATAATTATTGTTGCTGCTGTAAAGTAGGCACGGCTGTCAATGTCCAGGCCTACGGTAAATATATGGTGAGCTCATACAACAAAACCAAGGATAGCGATGGATATTATTGCCCAGATTATACTTGTGTAGCCAAAGGTATTTTTTTTCCCGGTGTAGTATGTGATAATGCTGGATACGATTCCGAAACCGGGAAGGATTAGGATATATACCTCGGGGTGGCCGAAGAATCAGAAGAGGTGTTGGAATAGGATGGGGTCTCCTCCTCCACAGGGGTCAAAGAAAGAGGTGTTAATGTTTCGGTCTGTTAATAATATTGTGATTGCTGCTGCTAGCACAGGGAGTGCTAAAAGTAGTATAATGGCGGTGATTATTACTGATCATACGAACAGTGGAATGTTGAATATTGGCATAGATTTAGGTTTTATATTAATGCAGGTGGTAATGAAGTTGATTGCTCCCAGGATGGAGGAGGCCCCTGCCAGATGAAGAGAGAAGATTGCTAGGTCTACACTTGGGCCCGAGTGTGCTAGGTTTCCTGACAGAGGGGGGTATACTGTTCATCCTGTGCCCGCTCCTGTTTCTACGTAGGAGGAGGAGAGTAGAAGTAGTAGTGCTGGTGGAAGAAGTCAGAAGCTTATATTATTTATACGCGGAAAGGCTATGTCCGGTGCTCCAATTATTAGAGGAATTAGTCAGTTGCCGAATCCCCCGATTATGATGGGTATGACCATAAAAAAAATTATGATGAAGGCGTGGGCTGTTACTAGTACATTAAAGATTTGGTCGCTTCCTAGAAGCGATCCTGGCTGTGTTAGCTCTATTCGTATAAGAATGCTAAGGCAGGCGCCAATAAGGCCGGCCCAAGCCCCAAATAGGAGGTATAAGGTTCCGATGTCTTTGTGGTTTGTTGAGAATAGTCAACGGGTTATGAACACGGGCAGTATGGCCGAGCTAGGCGGTAAGCTGTAAATTTACTCACGGAGATTCCTACTGTCAGGCCCTGAGGTGTAATCATGTCGGACTGCAAATCCGAAGTTGGCAGCTGCCCGGGGCTTCTCCGTTTTTCTTTTTCGTGACAAAAACGGAGAAGCTAGATTAAAGTCCGCCGGTTTGGACAGCTGGTTGTTAATTAGTTTGTTGCAGGATCGAGGCCTGTTGATCTAGGGAGCTTTAGTTTAGTTAAAATACCTGTGTTGCAAGCAGGAGATGTGGTTTAGCCGTAGGCTCTGGGCAGAAACTAAAGTAGTCTTTTTTGGTAGCTTTGAAGGCTTCTAGTTTAGTATAACTTAAGTTTCTAAATGTTGGGTATTATAGGGAGTAGTGTGGTGGTACATATTGTTGTAAGTGACGTTAGTATCCGGTGTTTTTTGCTTGGCAGGCGTCATTTTATTGATATTAGGGTTGTATGTGGTGGTGTGGTCATTGATGTTAGGTATATTAGTCGTATGTAGACGAATAGGCTAATTAGGGAGAGTATGGCTATTGTGGTAGCTTCAATTGTTATGTTTATTGCGGTTATTTTGTTTAGGATAAGTCACTTTGGTATGAATCCTGTTAGGGGCGGAAGGCCGCCTAGTGAGAGGATGGAGGTTGAAAGTGCTAATATTAGGTGTGGGGATGAGGTCCATATGTTTCCAATGTCTTTGATGGATGATGATGAGGTTAGGTTTGTGATGAGTAGGATCGGGGTTGTCGTGATGAGATAGACTATGAACGTTAGTATTGAGATTTTCGGTGCTATTGTTAAAATAGCGATGGTTCATCCGGTGTGGGCAATTGATGAATAGGCTAGTAGTTTTCGAAGTTGTGTTTGGTTTATGGCTCCTAATCCGCCTGTTGCGATGGATAGGGTGGCCGAGGTTAGAAGGAGGGTTATATTGGTTTCATTGTGAGTGACCAGTAGGACTGTTAGTGGGGCAATTTTTTGTCAAGTAAGGAGGATTAGGGTGGTTATGGTCGTGCTTCCTTGAGATACTTCTGGCAATCAAAAGTGGAATGGGGCAGCTGCTATTTTTATTATCAGGGCTGCTGTGATAATGGTCATTGTTAGTGGCTCTGTTGTAAGATTGATTTCCCAGTTGGATGTGCTTATGGCGTCAGTTGTTGCCGCAAATAGTATGGTTGTGGAAGCTAGGGTTTGTGTAAGAAAGTATTTTGTTGAAGCTTCGGTTGATCGCGGGTGGTGTGACTTTGCGATAATTGGGATTATGGATAGGGTGTTGATTTCCAAGCAGGTTCAAATTATTAGTCAGTGAGTGGCTGTGGTGACTAGTAGTGTGCTTAGAAGGATGCTTGTTAAGATGATGAGTCAGGATAGAATGTTCATTAGCAAAGGTCGTGTGACATTTTCGGGGTATGGGCCCGATAGCTTATTTAGCTGACTTTGCTGTAGAGGATAGTATAGGGTAGTATTAGAAGTTTTGGTCTTCTAGGTTCAAGTTCGAGTCTTGGTCTTCTAGTATTAAGGGGGCGATTTGAACGCCCGTGTTGAGGTTTTAAGCCTTTTGCATGCCCGGGCTTTGCTACCTTAATAATATAAAAAACCCGCACTGGTTTTTTATTGACCCGTAAGTATCTATTTTATTTCCACGTCCTCTGTGGCGTTTGAATTCGCCTCTCGGCAAAAAAAGTCAAAAACCCGGTGTAAAAATAACTGTGGAAAGATTTTATAATGAGTTTCTGTTACGGCGTTTAAATTTTATATTATTGTGAGATTTCGGGCAAAGCCTTGTGATTTTTGGGTAAAATTATCGTGTAAAAGTGGTAAATGTTCCTATGTGAAATTTTGGGGGAAAAAGTGTGAATTATAGTTTTACTGCATATCGGATATTTTTTTTTTTAAAAAATGTGGTGTAAAAAATATGCTTTGAGCGAGATTCTTTAAAAAAAAAACAATTGAAAAGTTGGGAGTGAGGAAAAATATGTCTAACAAGCATGAAGGAATGTATCTCATTAGGGAAAAGTGCCAGACCAAGGGTATAGCTCCACCTGGACTAAGGGCCTACCCCGCTTCGGGGTGACGGTAACGAGCATATATGGGTGTCAGGTGAAAGGTAGAGATAAAAAGACCAACCAGGGGTGGAACTGGCATAGCTGATAAGAACATGCGGCAAAATGTACCAGGATAGAGGGTGCGACCAAAGGCCTCTTAAAAAGCTAGGAGGGAGGGATGGTTCCGGGCCATTGAGATGACCTTGAGAGTGTAACCAGCGGCCTTGGAAAGTACATTCCGGGAGGAGTTACAATATATGGACGTGAAAAGCAGGACTGTATGCCATGATGAAAGGATAGAGGGTTTCACGGGCTTGGCTAGATCACGGGACACCACTTGGAGCGGGATAGTCATGGTTACTAATAATAAGTATCCCTGAACCATGGAACGGTAGGGTAATGGGGTGGCAAATTCGATGATCGGAACCAGTTTTACATATAAATAATTATAGTATAATTCCCGTTTATTAGGCGTGAGGCAAATCATTAATGTACTATATACATAATGAAATAAAGATTAAATATGAAGGTAGGACATAGGCCGGAATTTCCATATTAAAATTATGGGGGGGGTAGGGGGGGGTCCTAGGAGAGCTTATTTTTGCTACAAAGAGTAGTTTAATATAAAATACTGGTTTTGGGGGCCAGAGATGGGAAGTGGGAATTTTGGCTCCGTGTCTACGCTATCAAGGTAGTCCCTGCTCGGGCACGCTTCCATTGTGGTGGGGTCCCGCAGAATGCTGTTGTGGTGGAGGTGTTTAACAGACATGCGGAAAGGGTGAGGGGGAGGTATTGTTTTCAAAGGAGATGTATGAGTTGGTCATATCGGAATCGTGGGTAGGATGCTCGAATTCATAGGAATATGGTTGTTAAGAATATGGTTTTTATTATTAGGTTGATTGTGAATAGTTGTGGGTCGATAGTCCCGGGATTAATAAATATTATGGTTGATAGGGTGTTTATTAGGATGATGTTTGTGTATTCTGCTAAGAATAGTAGTGCGAATGGCCCGGCGGAAAATTCTACGTTGAAGCCTGAGACTAGTTCTGATTCGCCTTCAGTTAGGTCGAATGGGGATCGGTTAGTTTCTGCGAGGGTAGACGTGAATCATATTATTGCTAGGGGTCAAGATGGGATAAGCAATCATATGTGTTCTTGTGTTTCTGTAAAGGTAGATAGTGAATACCCCCCTGAGAGAGTGGCTATTGAAATAATAATTAGTCCGAGGGTAACTTCATAGGAGATGATTTGGGCTACGGCTCGTATTGCCCCTATGAGGGGGTATTTTGAGTTAGAGGATCAACCTGATCATAGGATTGTGTATGTGAATATTCCGGACATTGCTATGATGAATAGTAGTCCTAGATTTATATTGGTTAATGCGTGTGGTATTGGCAGGGGTGCTCATGAGATTAGAGCTAGGGTGAGGGCTATGATCGGTGATAGTGTGAATAGAATGGGTGAGGATATGGTTGGTTTCGTTGTTTCTTTAATGATTAATTTTAGGCCATCTGCGATGGGTTGTAGTAGGCCGGCGGGTCCAACTAGATTGGGACCTTTGCGGAGTTGTATGTATCCTAGGAGTTTTCGTTCTAGTAGTGTTAGGAATGCGACGGCGATAAGGATTGATAGGATGTATAGTGTTGGGTGGATGATGTTTAATAGGATATTAATGATGATTAAGGGGTGTCCTTAATGGCCTTTTCTAGGCTTGGAAGAGAAGTTGTTGTACGGGTTTGATTTATATCTTTAGTTAAAGCGTGCTTGTAGCATTGGCTTTGTTATACCGATCCTTTCGTACGGGGTATAGCACATCATAGATAGAAACTGACCTGGATTGCTCCGGTCTGAACTCAGATCACGTGGGACTGTTAATCGTTGAACAAACGAACCCTTAATAGCTGCTGCACCATTAGGATGTCCTGATCCAACATCGAGGTCGTAAACCTTCTTTTTGATATGGGCTCTTGAAGAAGATAGCGCTGTTATCCCTGGAGTAACTTGGTTCGATTATCAGCTATGCTGGGTCGTTGTTGGCTTGTAGGCCTTTTGTGAGTTTTAGTCATAGTTTGGAAGTTCCTTTTTTTTCCAAGGTCGCCCCAACCGAAAGTAGCTATTATTGGGTTTAATAGGTTAGTTAAAGCTTCACAGGGTCTTCTGGTCTTATGTTGGTATTTTAGCTTTTGTACTAAAAGATCAGTTTAATTGATTTATTATAAGAGACAGTTAGGCCCTCATTGTGCCTTTCATACAGGTCTACAATTAATAGACAAATGATTTCGCTACCTTTGCACGGTTAGGGTACCGCGGCCGTTTAATTGTTCACTGGGCAGGCGTTGCCTTTAATACTTGTTTGTGGCTAAAGGTTATGTTTTTGTTAAACAGTTGGGGTCTTTGGTTGCCGAGTTCCTTTTATAATGGTTGATCTTTCTTTTTGACGCACCTGTGTTGGGTTCACAGTGTTTATTTTGGTGTGTATTGTTTGTTGATTTCCTATTGTGGTCTGTTAATGGCTAGTAGTCTTTCTGTTTCTAGCGGATGGGTGCGTGTAGAGAGGTTGTCTTATTATTAGTTCTAGCATAATAGAACCCACGGTAGTGGGTTTACCCTTAGTTAGTTTGGAGTTTTTGTTGTGTTTTTTAATTTAGTGTCTAATTCTATAACGATATTTTGTTAGATGGCTGCTTTAAGGCCTACGGGTCATGGTTGGGTGAGGTGTGCTCACAAAGTCAGGTTGTATCCTGTTTCAATAGAGCTGTACCCCTATTGAATCTCTTTAGGCATAATTAGTTGGTATTTAAGTGGCCTAAGGTGGAACTAATATTCTTTTTTGGGTAGCCAGCTATCTCCAGATTCGATTGGCGTTTCACCTCTACTTTTAAGTCTTCCCACTCTTTTGCTACAGAGAAGGGTGTGCTCTATTGGGCTGCTTTAAAGTAGCTCATCTGGTTTCGGGGTATGGGCTGTGAGTCTTCTTGTCCTTAGTTTCTTGCTAGACCATGATGCGAAAGGTACAAGGGTTAATCTTTGCTGTTTTTTGCTTGTTAGTTTCCCTTACGGTACTGTGTGGGGATTATTTACTGTTCGATCACATCTACTTAGTGTATCAAATGGTTTGTTTTAATAATTTGAAATATGCTTGTGTTTATGTTATAATTCGGCTCAAAAAGATTATTAAAATGTCGGTCGAGTGTAGGTCGACTGCTTTAGTGTAAGCTACTTTTTGTTTCTAAGCACACCTTCCAGTACGCTTACCATGTTACGACTTGCCCTGCTTTAAGAGGTATTTATGTTTATGTATGTTTATGGTGTTCTACAGGGATGACGGGCGGTGTGTACGCACTTCATTGCATTAGTTTCAGGTAAATGTTCTATTTTTATCTTACTGCTAAATCCGCCTTCAGGTTGCTGTTTCATGCTCGGTTCGTTTCTTCTGGTAAGAAAATGTAGCCCATCTTTGACCCGTTTATGAGTTACACCTCGACCTGTCGTGTTAGTGTAGTTCAGTTTGGCTTGCTTTGTTTCTTTTGCAAGGTAAGCTGGCGACGGCGGTATATAGACTGTTGGGCAAAAACGGGTGGGGTTAATCGTGGATTATCGGTTATTGGACAGGCTCCTCTAGGTTGTTGTGAAGTACCGTCAAGTCTTTTAAATTTTAAGTTTTTACTCGTAGTTATTTGGCGGGCAATTGGTTATTTGATTGCCGTGTTATGGCAGGGCATAGTAAGGTATCTAATCTTAGTTTGTCTCCCTGCTTTCGCGAGTTGAAGTGGTTTTTTGTTAGGAGTGGTGGTTTATGTGACTTATGGCTTTTTACAGCCTAGTTTATCCTCGATCCTAATGGTGGGACTATTTTTTAGTCGTGCTTTACGCCGGTGGCGTTGTCTCGGGCCTGTCGTGTAACCGCGGTCGCTGGCACGAGATTAACCGGCCCTGTGTGACCCCATTATTAGGTCAAGCTTCCGCTTATAGCCCAATATTAAGTACTGCTGCATGCCCGTGGGGGTGTGGCTGATTGCTTGACGTCATGGGTGATGTTACCTGATGCCTGCTCTGTGTGTTGGTGGTAGGCTGTTTCACTGTGGTGGGGAGGCTTGCATGTATGGGTATGGGGTGAAGATAACGTGAGGTTTAAGACCAAGACCTTGTGTTATCAGGTGGTCCCGTCTTAGTGTTTTCAGCACTATGCTTTTTATAAGCTATAATAAC